ATATGAATCTCTTGTCTCCAGCTATTGGAGATCCCATTTCCGTACCAACTCAAGATATGCTTATCGGACTCTATGTATTAACGCTCGGAAATCGTCAAGGTATTTGTGCAAATAGGTATAATCCATCTAATTGTAGAAACTATCAAACAGTTAATAAAAACTATAAGTATACGAAAGAGAAAGAACCACATTTTTGTAGTTCCTATGATGCACTTGGAGCTTATCGACAGAAACGAATCAATTTAGATAGTCCTTTGTGGCTCCGGTGGCGACTAGATCAACGTGTCATTGCCTCACGAGAAGTTCCCATCGAAGTTCAATATGAGTCTTTGGGTACTTATCATGAGATTTATGGGCACTATCTAATAGTGGGAAATGTGAAAAAAGAAATTCGTTGTATATACATTCGAACCACTGTTGGTCATATTTCTTTTTATCGAGAAATAGAAGAAGCCATACAGGGGTTTTGTCGGGCCTACTCATACGCTATCTAAACTAAGAAATTACATTAGTCAATATCCGTAGGAATTCGGGTCTTTCCAATTTCACTGGTATCATAATTCCTGAATTTCCAGGTAAATCAAGATTGAGGAAAGGAAGTTTTCGAATCATTGACCCATGCCCATTGTCGAATCCTACTCAGCAGAATATGGAGGTACTTATGGCAGAACGGGCCGATCTGGTCTTTCACAATAAAGTGATAGATGGAACTGCTATGAAAGGACTTATTAGCAGATTAATAGATCATTTCGGAATGGCATATACATCACATATCCTGGATCAAGTGAAGGCTCTGGGTTTCCATCACGCCACTGCTACATCTATTTCATTAGGAATTGATGATCTTTTAACAATCCCTTCTAAGGGATGGTTAGTCCAAGACGCTGAACAACAAAGTTTTTTTTTGGAGAAAGACCACCATTATGGGAATGTACACGCGGTAGAAAAATTACGTCAATCCATTGAGATATGGTATGCCACAAGTGAATATTTGAGACAAGAAATGAATCCTAATTTTCGGATGACTGATCCTGCGAATCCAGTCCATCTAATGTCCTTTTCGGGAGCTAGAGGAAATGCATCTCAGGTACACCAATTAGTAGGTATGAGAGGATTAATGTCGGATCCCCAAGGACAAATGATTGATTTACCTATTCAAAGTAATTTACGCGAAGGGCTTTCTTTGACGGAATATATAATTTCCTGCTATGGAGCCCGCAAAGGGGTTGTAGATACTGCTGTACGAACATCAGATGCTGGATACCTCACACGTAGACTTGTTGAAGTAGTTCAACACATTATTGTACGTAGAACGGATTGTGGTACTATCCGAGGTATTTCCGCGAGTCCTAGGAAGGGGATGACGGAAAAAATGTTTGTCCAAACACTAATTGGTCGTGTATTAGCAGACGATATATATATAGATCTACGATGCATTGCCACTCGAAATCAAGATATTGGGATTGGACTTGTCAATCGACTCATAACTTTTCGGGTACAACCAATATATATTAGAACCCCCCTTACTTGCAGGAGCACATCTTGGATCTGTCAATTATGTTATGGTCGGAGTCCGACTCATGGCGACCTGGTCGAATTGGGAGAAGCTGTAGGTATTATTGCGGGTCAATCGATTGGGGAACCCGGGACTCAACTAACATTAAGAACTTTTCATACCGGTGGAGTATTCACCGGCGGTACTGCCGAACATGTACGAGCTCCTTCCAATGGAAAAGTCAAATTTAATGAAGATTTAGTTCATCCCACACGTACTCGTCATGGGCATCCTGCTTTTTTATGTTCTATAGACTTGTATGTAACTATTGAGAGTCGGGATATTATACATAATGTGAATATTCCACCAAAAAGTTTGATTTTAGTTCAAAATGATCAATATGTAGAATCAGAACAAGTGATTGCGGAGATTCGTGCCGAAACGTTTACTTTTCATTTTAAAGAGAGGGTCCGAAAACATATTTATTCTGAATCAGAGGGAGAAATGCACTGGAGTACTGATGTCTACCATGCGTCTGAATATACGTATGGTAATGTTCATCTATTACCAAAAACAAGTCATTTATGGATGTTATCGGGGGGTCCGCGCAGATCTAGTATAGTATCTTTTTCGCTCCACAAAGATCAAGATCAAATGAATGTTCATTCTTTTTCTGTCGAAGAAAGATATATCTCTGACTTCTCAATGACTAATAATCGAGTAAGAGTAAGACAGAAATTATTGGATACTTCCGGTAAAAAAGATAGGGAAGTTCTTGAATATTCAAGATCTGATCGAATCATATCCAACGGTCATTGGAATTTCATATATCCTTCTACTCTTCAAGAGAATTCTCATTTCTTGGCGAAAGGGCGAAGAAATAGATTCATCATCCCGTTACAATATGATCAAGAAAGAGAGAAAGAACTAATACCCTGTTTTGGTATTTCGATTGAAATACCCATAAATGGTATTTTACGTATAAATAGTATTCTTGCTTATTTCGATGATCCACGATACAGAAGAAGCATTACTAAATATGGAACCATAGGGATAGATTCAATCATAAAAAAAGAGGATTTGCTTGAGTATCAAGGAACAAAAGAATTTCGTCCGAAATACCAAATTCAAATTAAAGTAGATCGGTTTTTTTTCATTCCCGAGGAAGTGCATATCTTACCTGGATCTTCGCCCATAATGGTCCGGAACAATAGTATCATTGGAGTAGATACACGGCTTGCTTTAAATACAAGAAGCCGAGTAGGCGGGTTAGTCCGAGTGGAGAGAAAAAACAAAAGTATTGAAGTGAAAATCTTTTCTGGAGATATCCATTTTCCTGGGGAGACAGATAAGATATCCAGGCACAGAGGCATCTTGATACCGCCAGGAACGGAAAAAAAAAATTCTAAGGAATCAAAAAAATGGAAAAATTGGATCTATGTCCAACGGATCACACCTACCAAAAAAAAATATTTTGTTTTGGTTCGGCACGTAGTCACATATGAAATAGCTGATGGGATAAATTTAGCAACACTTTTCCCTCAGGATCTCTTGCAGGAAAAAGATAATGTCCAGCTTAGACTTAGAGTTGTCAATTATATCCTTTATGGAAATAGCAACTCAATTAGAGGAATTTATCGCACAAGTATTCAATTAGTTCGGACTTGCTTAGTATTGAATTGGGACCAAGAAGTAAATGGTTCTATAGAAGAGGTTCATACTTCTTTTGTTGAGGTAAGGGCAAATGATCTAATTCGCGATTTCATAAGAATTGAGTTAGTCAAGTCCACTATTTCCTATACCGGAAAAAGGAAGGATACATCAGGTTCAGGATTGATTCCCGATAATGGATTAAATCGCACCAATATCAATCTTTTTTATTCCAAATCGAAGATTCAATCACTTACCCAACATCAAGGAACTGTTGGTATTGGCACGTTGTTGAATCGAAATAAGGAATGCCAATCTTTGATAATTTTGTCATCATCCAACTGTTCTCAAATTGGTCCATTACACGGATCAAAATATAACAATGTGACAAAAGAATCGGATCCTCTAATTCCAATTAGGGATTTGTTTGGTCCCTTAGGTACTATTGTACCTAAAATAGCGAATTTTTATTCATCTTACCATTTAATAACTTATAATCCGATCTTGTTAAAGAAATATTTGTTATTTGACAATCTGAAACGGGCTTTTCGAGTACTTCAAGTACTTAAATACTGTTTAATGGATGAAAATAGGAGGATTTTGAATCCTGATCCCTGCGGTAACATCATTTTGAACCCATTCCACTTGAATTGGTGCTTTCTCCAATGCGATTATTGCGAAGAGACATCCACAATAATTAGCCTTGGACAATTTATTTGTGAAAATGTGTGTCTATTTAAATACGTACCACACATAAAAAAATCTGGTCAAATTTTAATTCTTCATCTTGACTCCTTAGTTATAAGATCAGCTAAGCCCTATTTGGCCACTCCGGGAGCAACTGTTCATGGCCATTATGGAGAAATATTTTATGAAAGAGATACATTAGTTACATTTATATATGAAAAATCGAGATCTGGCGACATAACGCAGGGTCTTCCAAAAGTAGAACAAGTCTTAGAAGTGCGTTCGGTTGATTCAATATCTATGAACCTCGAAAAGAGAGTTGCAGGTTGGAACGGACGTATACCAAGAATTCTTGGAATCCCTTGGGGATTCTTGATTGGAGCCGAGCTAACCATAGCCCAGAGTCGTATCTCTTTGGTTAATAAGATCCAAAAGGTTTATCGATCCCAGGGGGTACAAATCCATAATAGACATATAGAGATTATTGTACGTCAAGTAACATCAAAAGTGTTGGTTTCAGAAGACGGAATGTCTAATGTTTTTTCACCCGGAGAATTAATCGGATTATTGCGAGCAGAACGAGCGGGGCGTGGTTTGGACGAAGCGATCTATTATCGAGCAATCTTATTGGGAATAACAAGGGCATCTCTCAATACTCAAAGTTTCATATCCGAAGCGAGTTTTCAAGAAACCGCTCGAGTTTTAGCAAAAGCTGCTCTACGAGGTCGTATTGATTGGTTGAAAGGCCTAAAAGAGAACGTTGTTCTGGGAGGGATTATACCGGTTGGTACCGGATTAAAAAAATTAGTGTACCGTTCAAGGCAAGAACATTCATTGGAAAAAAAAAGACTCTTTTCGATTTGGAAGTGAGAGATATTTTGTTACACCATAGAATAGAGAAATATTTTGTTCTTGCGTCCCAAACAATTTCTACGAGACATCAGAACAATCATTTACATGATTTAATGATTCCTAAGAGGAAATTCATTCTTTTTACTTTAACAATTATTGATTCGGTAATAAACCAAATAAGTAATTAAACGAAATTAATGGTTTGGACCGTGCATCAAGGGTCAATTCCCGGTAGAAGGTTCCTTCGGAACAATTATTATTTTTTTTTTCAGGTACTTCGTCTCTTTGTAAAAAAAAAAACAACAAAAAGGAAGTGTGGGGAAAAATGATAACAAGAAGATATTGGAACATCAGTTTAGAAGAGATGATGGAAGCGGGAGTTCATTTTGGTCATGGTACTAAGAAATGGAATCCTAGAATGGCCCCTTACATCTCTGCAAAGCGTAAAGATATTCATATTACAAATCTTACTAGAACTGCTCGTTTTTTATCGGAAGCCTGTGATTTAGTTTTTGGTATAGCGAGTAGGGGAAAAAACTTCTTAATCGTTGGTACCAAAAATAAAACAGCGCATTTAGTAGCATCAGCTGCAATAAGGGCTCGGTGTCATTATGTTAATAAAAAATGGCTCGGTGGTATGTTAACAAATTGGTCCACTACAGAAACGAGACTTCAAAAGTTCAGGGACTTAAGAGCAGAACAAAAGATGGGGAAACTCAACCTTCTACCCAAAAGAGATGCAGCAATATTGAAGAGAAAATTATCTACCTTGCAAACATATCTGGGCGGGATCAAATATATGACAGGGTTGCCCGATATTGTAATCATTGTTGATCAGCAAGAAGAATATACGGCTCTCCGAGAATGTTTCATTTTGGGGATTCCGACCATTTGTTTAATCGATACAAATTGTGACCCGGATCTCGCAGATATTTCGATTCCAGCAAACGATGACGCTATAGCTTCAATCCGATTGATTCTTAACAAATTAGTATCGGCAATTTGCGAGGGTCGTTCTAGCTATATAAGAAATCGTTGATTATGATTAAGAATAATAGGATTAGGTAATTATTTTGTAACTCCATAGAGTTATTGGATCGGTTACTATTCCTGAACTATAAAAAGAGATAAAAAGTACTGGACTGTGGATATTGATATTATGTTATGTGATTGCTTGGTATCTTAAATATATGATTAATGGGTTTAGATGAGTTGAGAACGAAAAGAGATGGTTGAATCAAAATAATTCTTTTTTTTTTTTAGTTCGATTTCCGTCAGAGGACAATATGAATGTTATACCATTTTCCATTAAAACACTCAAAGGGTTATACGATATATCGGGTGTAGAGGTAGGCCAACATTTATATTGGCAAATAGGAGGATTACAAATCCATGCCCAAGTACTTATCACCTCTTGGGTCGTAATTGCTATCTTATTAGGTTCAATCACCATAGCTGTTCGGAATCCACAAACCATTCCGACTGATGGTCAGAATTTCTTCGAATATGTCCTTGAATTTATTCGAGACTTGAGTAAAACCCAGATTGGAGAAGAATATGTTCTTTGGGTTCCCTTTATTGGAACTATGTTCCTATTTATTTTTGTTTCTAACTGGTCAGGTGCTCTTTTACCTTGGAGAATCATACAGTTACCTCATGGGGAGTTAGCCGCGCCTACGAATGATATAAATACTACTGTTGCTTTAGCTTTACCCACATCAGTAGCATATTTTTATGCGGGTTTTACCAAAAGAGGATTGGGTTATTTTGGGAAATACATTCAACCAACCCCAATCCTTTTACCAATTAACATATTAGAAGATTTCACAAAACCCTTATCTCTTAGTTTTCGGCTTTTCGGGAATATATTGGCTGATGAATTAGTAGTTGTTGTTCTTGTTTCTTTAGTACCTTTAGTAGTTCCTATACCTGTCATGTTTCTTGGATTATTTACAAGTGGTATTCAAGCTCTTATTTTTGCAACTTTAGCCGCGGCTTATATAGGTGAATCCATGGAAGGTCATCATTGACTAGTTTTCGAAATAGTCTTTTTTTAAGCTTATCCTATTCATGCACGGTTCAAGATAATCCACTTGGTTGTGGAATATAGTCGATACAAATACGTTATGTATGTATATACGATCTAGAGCCGGAGTAGCAAAAATAGACGATATTACAGAATTGTAAAAAGTCAAAGATTATGAAGGGCAAACTACTTATATTAATATTAATGTCTATAAGTTATTAATATTAATGTCTATAAGTTAATGTCTATAAGTCTACATCCCCTGCGTATGTTTTCGAAGAATGATTCTAGAATCCGATTCAATATGAAATATGGTTTACGTTATAGAAGAAACAAATGTATATGTGATATTAGATATTCAATAGTTATATAGGAATCATTTTCCTATATATTAATATTACCTATACCTATATATTAATATTATATTTCCAACCAACTGCTTTTAGATGGATTACAATAGAATTCTCTTTTTTTTTCGTCTGTGATTGAATGAAAAAACAAATGAACTCAAGGATATAGAATAGTCAAAGAACGCAAAATTAAAAAAAAAAAGTCATAATTCATTGGTTAATTGTATCATTAACCATTTCTTTTCTTTTTTTTGGTACGAGGAACTTACCATGAATCCACTCATTTCTGCTGCTTCCGTTATTGCTGCTGGATTGGCTGTAGGGCTTGCTTCTATTGGACCGGGGGTTGGTCAAGGTACTGCTGCGGGCCAAGCTGTAGAGGGTATTGCGAGACAGCCAGAAGCAGAGGGTAAAATACGAGGTACTTTATTGCTTAGTCTAGCTTTTATGGAAGCTTTAACAATTTACGGACTAGTCGTGGCATTAGCACTTTTATTTGCGAATCCCTTTGTTTAATTTAATTCTAGAAATGTGAAAAAATATGTAACGTATTTTTTTTTCTTATTTCATTAACTCAGACTTACCGCTTGCTTCTTCGAATTATATCAACACTTTACTCCTATAATTACTTATTTGTTGAGACAATACTCTCGGGAAGGATTGATTTGAGATGAGGAATTAGCGAATTCGTTCGCTTTCTTCCTTCCCGTCTTTAATACAACGGAAATCTTTTTGACTTTTATTTTAGGAAGCGTTTCCACAAATGAGATATTTCGCAATTGACACGAGACCCAGGACCTACCCCAATAAGTATCTATTGGAAACTTCAAAAAAAAAGAAATAATCAATTTAAAAATTATCCAATTTAATTAATAGATTTTATCTAAAAAATAGAAAAAAATCGATCAAGGGGTCGATGTGCGAAGTGGTACAAAAAGAACTCTGTTCTTTGTTAGTCTTATCTATAAGAGGAGAGCATATGAAAAATGTAACCGATTCTTTCGTTTCCTTGGGCCACTGGCCATCCGCCGGGAGTTTCGGGTTTAATACCGATATTTTAGCAACAAATCCAATAAATCTAAGTGTAGTGCTTGGTGTATTGATTTATTTTGGAAAGGGAGTGTGTGCGAGTTGTCTATTTCAAGAATAGGTTGGATCCAACCGACTGCACTTTATTTATGTTCTTTTATTTATTCTTTTAGTCTTTTTTTAATAAATAGGAAAGAAAGGTGCACGATCTCGACGAATTACTTCTGAATAAATTCAGAAATCATATGTAAGAACCATAGCATTTCGTGACTCATTGGTAAATCAACTTTGATTCTCTATCAACCAATAATGTGAGACCATTAACTAACATGGTTAAAGCTAAACTGTTTGAAGTCCGGGCACAACATGGTACTCTTTCTACCGCAACGTTAGTACCAAAATGGTTTACAAATGGGCAGTTGGTAATTTATCCGATATAGAACACTCATATCGATAAAATAATTTGAACCATTTACTAGAAAAACGGGTATCTTGCCTTTTTTATCCAATGCCGAATCGACGACCTATGTATAAAAAAAAAGAGTAATTTTTTGGATTTGAAGAAAAAAGGAAATAAAAAAGTATAAAATAGAAATTCTATAAAGAACAAATAAAGAAACAACTTTGCTGACAATTATAGATTTTTTGTCTGGTCGGAAGAGTCCTCCTAATATTTTGGTCTTGTATCACTTTCGATATCTTTGAATACGACTAGAAAAGGGAGGGTAGGTTCATTACATCAAAAGATATGGGAATACCATAAAACAAATAATTGAGCGTGAGAGCCAAATGAATCGAAAGATTCATGTTTGGTTCGGGAAGAGATCATGGAAGTTGTGAAATTAATGGTAAGATAATCTACTTTCATTAAATGATTTATTAGATAATCGAAAACAGAGGATCTTGAGTACTATTCGAAATTCAGAAGAATTACGTAAAGGGGCCGTTGAGCAGCTCGAAAGAGCCCGGGCTCGCTTACGAAAAGTGGAAATGGAAGCGGATGAGTATCGAGTAAATGGATACTCTGAGATAGAACGAGAAAAGGTAAATTTGATTAATGCCACTTGTGATAGTTTGGAACGATTAGAAAATTACAAAAAAGAAACCCTTCATTTTGAACAACAAAGGGCGATTAATCAGGTCCGACAGCGAGTTTTCCAACAAGCCTTACAAGGAGCTCTAGGAACTCTTAATAGTTGTTTGAATAGCGAATTACATTTCTGTACTATTAGTGCTAATATTAGCATCCTTAGGGCCATGGAAGAAATAACGGATTAGCCCTTCTATTTTTACTTTAGTTTAGAGTTTAGGCATTATTTTTTTTTTCCTTTGCTTCCGAAAAAGAATAAAGGGACACTGATGGCAACCCTTCGCGCTGACGAAATTAGTAATATTATCCGTGAACGTATTGAACAATATAATAGAGAAGTAAAGATTGTTAATACCGGTACCGTACTTCAAGTAGGCGACGGCATTGCTCGTATTCATGGCCTTGATGAAGTGATGGCAGGTGAATTAGTAGAATTTGAAGAGGGTACAATAGGCATTGCTCTGAATTTGGAATCAAATAATGTTGGCGTTGTATTAATGGGCGATGGTTTAATGATACAAGAGGGAAGTTCTGTAAAAGCAACGGGGAGAATTGCTCAGATACCTGTGAGTGAGGCTTATTTGGGTCGTGTTATAAATGCTCTGGCTAAACCTATTGATGGTAGAGGTGAAATTTCAGCTTCTGAATCTCGCTTAATTGAATCTCCTGCCCCAGGTATTATTTCGAGACGTTCCGTATATGAGCCTCTTCAAACAGGGCTTGTTGCTATTGATTCGATGATACCTATAGGACGCGGTCAGCGAGAATTAATTATTGGGGACAGACAGACAGGAAAAACAGCAGTAGCCATGGATACGATT